ATCCCATTCAATTTCATTCGGAGGAGGAGCCTTATAAAAATCGTATCGATTCTTATCAAAGAAAGACAGGATTAACCGAGGCTGTTCAAACAGGCATAGGGCAATTAAACGGTATTTCCGTAGCAATAGGGGTTATGGATTTTCAGTTTATGGGGGGTAGTATGGGATCCGTAGTCGGGGAGAAAATTACCCGTTTGATTGAATATGCTACTAAAGAATTTCTACCTCTTATTATAGTGTGTGCTTCCGGAGGGGCACGTATGCAAGAAGGAAGTTTGAGCTTGATGCAAATGGCTAAAATATCTTCTGCTTTATATGATTATCAATCAAATAAAAAGTTATTCTATGTACCAATCCTTACATCTCCTACTACTGGTGGGGTGACAGCCAGTTTTGGTATGTTGGGGGATATCATTATTGCCGAACCCAATGCCTACATTGCCTTTGCGGGTAAAAGAGTAATTGAACAAACATTGAATAAAACAGTACCCGAAGGTTCACAAGCGTCTGAGTATTTATTCCAGAAGGGTTTATTCGATCTAATCGTACCACGTAATCCTTTAAAAGGCGTTCTGAGTGAGTTATTTCAACTCCACACTTTCTTTCCTTTGAATCAAAATTAGAACATTAAGTCCATTATTTTGAGCAAACGAGTAATTAGTTTATCGGAATACAAGTGAAATTGAGACGAATGGGTTTTCTTTGTTGACATACGATCTAATTGTATAACGAATCAAAAGTCACATAAAATCGGAAATCTGACCCTTTTTCTATATTCCTGATTATTGATCAAGAAGTCTCTATTAACGATCAAGAAGTCTCTATTAACAAGATAAAAGATGAAATTCTTTTTTTCGTGAAATTAGGCAAATAAAAAAATCTTCTTCTCGTCATATATAATGAAATTAAAATCTAGAAAATATAGTATAGAATTTTTTATCTTTCTATAGCGTACGATAATCCTATTTTGACTAAGAATCCCTGCTGGATGGGATTCTAACAAACCCTTGAATCAATATAAATAGAATCTAATTCATTAAAAAAAACTTTTTGCTTAGTGAATGAAATTCGAAGACAAGAGCAAAAAATGAAGAAAATAATATCTCATCCATATCCTCTCAAATTTTTCATGTAGAAAGATGAAAAACTACATTATATACTCACTTAGACTTAGATAGTAGATACTTATATTATTTTTAATTAATAATTAATTCTTAATAGATATAGATATTAATAAAAATTTTAAGTAGTAATAATTCCAATTTAGAATTATCAAATTATCAAATTATAATCAAATCGAATTNNTTTATATTATAAATAATATTATAAATAATAAATATAAAATCTAAATAATAATAACAGGTACAAATAGTAAATCGAGGTACCCATTCTATGACAACTCTTAATTTTCCCTCTGTTTTGGTCCCTTTAGTAGGCCTAGTATTTCCGGCAATCGCAATGGCTTCTTTATTTCTTCATGTTCAAAAAAACAAGATTGTTTAGAGCCGAGGGCGCAAAATATTATCTTTTTTTTTTTTCAAAACTGACGCTTGTATCATAACACAGATATCCATTTAGCTAAATATGGTATAAGAGGCTTCCGTCGAAATCTCCCCAAAATGCTATTAGCTAGTTTCAAATAGACCCGAATCGGCGAATAGCTGAACTGTAAAGTTGGTCTATCTATATACATGTGGCTATCTTTAGTGAGTCATACGAAGGGTGTGTTATTAGTTTAGATCTAACCAATTTAATGAATTACTCCTAAAGGTTCACATCAAACTAGTGCTAGTTGATGCGAGTTACTTCGGAAATAAACGGCAAATTCATTTGGGGTATTCTCTCAATTCCAAAAAAAGCAACCGGATCAAGTATGAGTTGTCGATCAGAACATATATGGATAGAACCTATAACGGGGGCTCGAAAAACAAGTAATTTCTGCTGGGCTGTTATCCTTTTTTTAGGTTCATTAGGATTCTTGTTGGTTGGAACCTCGAGTTATCTTGGTAGAAATTTGATATCTTTATTTCCGTCTCAGCAAATCGTTTTTTTTCCACAAGGGATTGTGATGTCTTTCTATGGGATCGCGGGTCTTTTTATTAGCTCCTATTTGTGGTGCACAATTTCGTGGAATGTAGGTAGTGGTTATGATCGATTTGATAGAAAAGACGGAATAGTGTGTATCTTTCGTTGGGGATTCCCTGGAAAAAATCGTCGGGTCTTCCTCCGATTTCTTATAAAAGATATTCAGTCCGTCAGAATAGAAGTTAAAGAGGGTATTTATGCTCGTCGTGTCCTTTATATGGATATCAGAGGCCAGGGAGCCATTCCATTGACTCGTACTGATGAGAATTTTACTCCACGGGAAATGGAACAAAAAGCTGCTGAATTGGCTTATTTCTTGCGTGTACCTATTGAAGTATTTTAAGAAATCAGCTGAGAAATTAATGCTTTCTCGCGGGAGGGCAAAAAAGCAAGAATCCTCTTTTTTTATAACATAACTTAATTGAGGTTTCTTCAGAACATTCATTCGAGTCAAAGCAGACGTATATGGAACAAGTATAAAAAAACCTTTTTGGGGGATCTTTTATCTGTATCGAAATATACACATACACAACTCAATTATATATTAAATAAAAAAATAAGAAAAAAAGAAAATCTCATAATCAACCATTTCGAAATAAGGAAATTCCCCCTTTTTAGTTGTTGGAATTGAAACTTTAGATTCAGATAGATCATATCTTGTAATTTTTTTGAAGCTTCTTTTTAGACTTTTTGTGCTCCTTAATGACGAAAAATTTGGATCTCTTATAATGTAGCCAATTTATTTATGTCGTTTTTTGTCACTCATTTTTCACAATATTTTTCAGAAAATTACCTCAATTATTCTATCGATGACTACTCATAGTCAGTTAAATTTTTTCGAAATATTAGAGGTTTTTTTTATATAATGATAGAAAAGGAGAATGATAGAAAAGGAGAATGATAGAAAAAGAGTTCTTTTGTCTCAAAATCTGAATACTATTCATATTCATTATTTAAAGTGGTTTTTCCGGGCGTTCATCGAAAAGAGATATATGCTTCGAATTTGACTGATTGAGATATAGGGAAACAATTTTTATTATATTATTTATTCATATATATTCATTCGAATTTTTCATCTTTTTCCGTATTTTTTTCTAGATTCAAGGCCTAACCACGAAATCACAAATAAAAAAGAGTGAATAGATTCATAGGTTTGATAACTTGTAATAGAACTGATGCGTGAGAGAAATATTAGATTACATAGAGTCGACGAATGAGACGGGTTCATTAACAATTCACAGATGAAAAAATGGCAAAAAAGAAAGCATTCACTCCTCTTTTATATCTTGCATCTATAGTATTTTTGCCCTGGTGGATTTCTCTCTCCTTTCAAAAAAGTCTGGAATCATGGGTTACTAATTGGTGGAACACTAGGCAATCCGAAACTTTTTTGAATGATCTTGAAGAAAAGAGTATTCTAGAAAAATTCATAGAATTAGAGGAACTCCTCTTCTTAGAGGAAATGATCAAGGAATACTCGGAGACACATCTACAAAACCTTCGTATAGGAATTCACAAAGAAACAATCCAATTAATCAAGATACACAACGAGGGTCGTATTCATACGATTTTGCACTTCTCGACAAATATAATATGTTTCATTATTCTAAGTGGTTATTCTATTTTGGGTAATAAAGAACTCGTTATTCTTAATTCTTGGGCTCAAGAATTCCTATATAACTTAAGTGACACAATAAAAGCTTTTTCTCTTCTTTTATTAACTGATTTATGTATCGGATTTCATTCGCCCCATGGTTGGGAACTGATGATTGGCTTTGTCTACAAGGATTTTGGATTTGTTCATAATGATCAAATTATATCTGGCCTTGTTTCCACTTTTCCAGTCATTCTAGATACAATTTTAAAATATTGGATTTTCCGTTATTTAAATCGCGTATCTCCGTCACTTGTAGTGATTTATCATTCAATGAATGACTGAAAAATTATCTACCTAATCCAATTATAATGTTTCTTACTTTGCAGTTGTACATAAGCAAAGCATTGAAAATCGCTTTCTATTTCTACCCATCCCGGAGATTCATCCTATATTCCTATATATATTAATTGAGTCAAAACAAATTATTCCAGTAAATAACAGAATCGTGGATAGGAAACTCCATTAGTGACCTACCCAAATTTATTGTATAAATATATTTTCGGGATCAATGGTTGGACCATGCAAACTAGAAATACTTTTTCTTGGATAAAGGAACAAATTACTCGATCTATTTCCATATCGCTCATGATATATATCATCACTCGTACATCCATTTCAAATGCATATCCCATTTTTGCACAGCAGGGTTATGAAAATCCACGAGAAGCGACTGGACGTATTGTATGCGCCAATTGCCATTTAGCTAATAAACCGGTGGATATTGAGGTTCCGCAAGCGGTACTTCCCGATACTGTATTTGAAGCAGTTGTTCGAATTCCTTATGATATGCAAGTGAAACAAGTTCTTGCTAATGGTAAAAAAGGAGTCCTGAATGTGGGAGCTGTTCTTATTTTACCAGAGGGTTTTGAATTAGCCCCTCCCGATCGTATTTCCCCCGAGATAAAAGAAAAGATGGGCAATCTGTCTTTTCAGAGCTATCGCCCCAATCAAAAAAATATTCTTGTCATAGGCCCTGTTCCTGGTCAGAAATATAGTGAAATCACCTTTCCTATTCTTTCCCCCGACCCCGCTACTAAGAAAGACACTCACTTCTTAAAATATCCTATATACGTAGGCGGAAACAGGGGAAGGGGCCAAATTTATCCTGACGGGAGCAAGAGTAACAATACAGTTTATAATGCTACAGCATCAGGTATAGTAAGCAAAATCCTACGAAAAGAAAAGGGGGGATACGAAATAACCATAGCGGATCCATCGGATGGACGTCAAGTTGTTGATATTATCCCTCCGGGGCCAG